AATAAGATGCCTGAACCAATAGGACTATTTTGATAGAATAGAAAATGTACAACATTAGTACTCTTATTACATAATACGGAATCAAACCGTAACCCTAAAGATCAAAACTTTAAGTGCATCATACACCATTACATAGTAAGGTAAGCTAATCCAAGCTAATAGGTTCATACCCTATGTATAGAAGAACTTTTACCTTCTCCCTACTACATTAACAAAAATAAAACTGTATTCTTCATAATAACAGTAATTAGATCTATAATCACCATATGTTCAAACAGATGAATAGGTATATGAATAGGTATAGAAATAAATATACTATCATTTATCCCCTTAGTAAAAAAAAAGAAAAGAAAAAAATCCTCAGAAGCAGTAATAATATACTTTATAGTCCAAAGATTAAGAAGAAGAGTTCTAATATTTTCAATCATTATTAACTCAATAATTAATAACAATAGACAAATAATTAATACAATTACATTCATAAGACTAATAGCAAAAATAGGAGCCGCACCATTCCATATATGATTACCAGAAATAATAGCCAAAATAGAATGAAACGAATGTATAATAATAATAACATGACAAAAACTAGCTCCCATAAGAGTATCAATAAACACCGCCCCCAAAACAGAAGTAGTAATAATAACAGCGATTATATCCATCCTAGTAGGAAGAATAGGAGGAATTAACCAAACATCAATCCGTAAAATTATAGGATATTCATCAATTAATCATCTAGGATGAATAATCCCATTAAACAAAATCCAAAATAACTGAATAATTTATCTAATAATCTACAGAATGATAATCATTAGAACTTGCTCTATATTTAAAGAATACAATATAAAATTCATCACACAAGTAAACAGAATAAATCTATCATTTACTGAAAAAACATCATATATCATATCAATAATAAGACTAGGAGGAATACCTCCTCTCATTGGATTCTTACCCAAATGAATAGTAATCCAATCAATAATACAAAGAAACATAAATATAATAATAATAATTATAATTATAATAAGAATAATTAATCTATTTTTCTATATACGAACAATATCCCCCATAATTATATCACAATCAACAATCAACAAATGAGTAAAAACAAACCATAAACCCATAATCATTAACACAAACATTATAGTAAATATAAGATTGCCTATATTAACCATATTAAATATTATTTAGGATTGATAAATCAACTAATAGGGACTATTTAATATATTATTTTCCTTTATTTTAAAGCTTTAAGTTATAATAAACTATTATCCTTCAAAGTTAATAATGCATAACATTTATGCAAGCTTTAGGGAATAAATTCCCAACTCTAGAATTGCAGTCTAAAATCATAAATTTGACTATAAAGCCATTACATTTGATAAAGGGTATAACACCATAAATAAATTTACAATTTATTACCTAAAAATTTCAGCCACTTTATCTATTTGAACAAATGATTATTCTCAACTAACCACAAAGATATTGGAACTATGTACTTCATATTCGGAATATGAGCAGGAATAGTAGGAACCGCAATAAGATGAATCATTCGAATTGAACTAGGACAACCCGGAAGATTCATCGGGAACGACCAAGTATACAACGTAATTGTAACAGCACATGCATTTATTATAATCTTTTTCATAGTTATACCCATCATAATAGGAGGATTCGGAAACTGATTAGTACCTTTAATAATTGGAGCCCCTGATATAGCATTCCCCCGAATAAACAATATAAGATTCTGAATATTACCCCCCTCGCTATCACTACTTATAATAAGCAGAATAATTGAAATAGGGGCAGGCACTGGATGAACCGTATACCCTCCCTTATCAAGTAATCTCTCCCACAGAGGAGGATCTGTAGATATAGCCATTTTTTCACTACATTTAGCAGGCGTATCATCAATCCTGGGAGCAATTAACTTCATCTCAACAATCATAAATATACGACCAACAGGAATAACCCCCGAACGAATCCCATTATTTGTATGATCAGTAGGAATTACAGCACTACTACTAATTATCTCCCTACCCGTGTTAGCAGGAGCTATCACTATACTAATTACTGATCGAAACTTCAACACATCATTCTTTGATCCTTCAGGAGGAGGGGATCCCATCCTATACCAACACCTATTCTGATTCTTTGGACATCCTGAAGTATACATCCTAATTTTACCAGGATTCGGATTAATTTCCCACATAATTAGTCAAGAAAGAGGAAAACTCGAAACCTTTGGTACTCTAGGAATAATTTATGCAATAATAACAATTGGCCTATTAGGATTTATCGTTTGAGCCCACCACATATTCACAGTGGGAATAGATGTAGACACTCGAGCATACTTCACCTCAGCAACCATAATTATTGCAGTACCTACAGGAATCAAAATCTTTAGATGATTAGCAACATTCCATGGAGTGAAAATAAAAAACACTCCAACAACCCTATGATCCCTAGGATTTGTATTCTTATTCACAATTGGAGGACTTACAGGAGTAATTTTAGCCAACTCATCAATCGACATCATTTTACATGACACATACTACGTAGTAGCACACTTTCACTATGTATTATCAATAGGAGCAGTATTCGCCATCATAGGAGGATTTATCCAATGATACCCTTTATTCAGAGGATTAACCATAAACAATAAATGATTAAAAATCCAGTTCTTCATAATATTCTTAGGTGTTAACCTTACATTCTTCCCTCAACACTTCCTGGGACTGAGAGGAATACCCCGACGATATTCAGATTACCCGGACAGATATACTGGATGAAATATATTATCATCAATAGGATCAACAATGTCAATAATAAGAATTTTAATATTCCTAGCCATTTTATGAGAAAGAATAGCATCAAAACGAACAATTACATTCTCCGAAAACATAACATCAAGAATCGAATGAATACAAAATACACCTCCAGCTGAACATTCATATAATGAACTACCACTATTAAATTCATTAACCAATAAATAATTCTAATATGGCAGACCATAAATATGCAATGAACTTAAGATTCATCCACAAAGATTTTTATCTTTTATTAGAACATAGCAACATGAGGTGAAATTTCAACACAAGATGCCAATTCATCAATCATAGAACAAATAACATTTTTTCACGATCACACAATCATAATTCTAACCATAATTACAGTAATAGTCCTATACATTATAATTTCAACAACAATTAACAAACAAATCAATCGCAATTTAATAGAAGGACAAACCATTGAATTAATTTGAACTACCCTGCCAGCAGTAACATTAATATTCATTGCCCTGCCATCACTACGACTACTATATATAACAGACGAAATAAATAACCCAATCATGACCTTAAAAGTAATTGGGCACCAATGATACTGAAGATACGAATATTCAGACTTCAAAAACATTGAATTCGATTCATATATAAAACCAGCTAATGAAATAGAAAAAACAAACTTCCGACTACTAGATGTAGATAACCGAACAGTATTGCCCATTAATTCACAAATCCGAGTACTAATCACAGCAGCAGATGTTCTACATTCATGAGCCGTACCATCCCTGGGTACAAAAATCGACGCAATTCCAGGACGACTTAATCAAGGATCTGTAAACATCAACCGACCAGGAATTATACTAGGACAGTGCTCAGAAATCTGTGGAATTAACCACTCATTTATACCAATCGTAGTAGAAAGAATTAAAATAAATGAATTTATTAATTGAATAAAGAAAATATCATTAAGTGGCTGAAACAACTCTTAAGCATTGGTCTCTTAAACCAAAAAATGGTAAATAGTAAATACTCTTAATGGAGAAATTAGTTTATATAACCTAAAACATTAACTTGTCAAGTTAAAGATATTAATTTAATAATTCTCATATACCCCAAATAGCCCCAATATGATGAGAATTACTATTCTTAACATTCTCATTAATAATAATCATGATAGTTATGATAATGTACCATTATCCAACAAATAAAAAACTACACCTTAAAAAAATAAAGAATATTAAACAACCTAACTGAAAATGATAACTAACCTATTCAGAACATTTGACCCAGCCACCAGAACAAATATATCAATAAACTGAATAAGAAGAATACTAGTATTCACATTATTACCAATACCTATATGAAACACCCCCAATCGAGCAAAAATAATTATTGATATAATTAGCCTAAAACTACATAAAGAATTCAGGCTTCTCCTAAGAGTTAACTCCAAAGGAATAACACTAATAATAATTTCATACTTTATATTTATTCTAACAAATAATTATATAGGATTATTACCCTACGTATTCACTAGATCTAGACATTTAACATTTTCATTGACCATAGCTTTACCAATATGACTGAGATTAATAATATTTGGATGAATTAATCACACTAACCATATATTCTCACATCTAGTACCATCAGGAACCCCAAGTATACTAATACCATTCATAGTTATAATTGAAACAATTAGAAACATTATACGACCAGGAAGACTAGCTGTTCGATTAACAGCCAATATAATTGCCGGACACTTACTAATAAGACTACTAGGAAACAATTCAATAAATGCAAGATATATAACAATAATCATGATCTTCTCAATCCAATTACTTCTAATGATATTTGAAACAAGCGTAACATTAATTCAAGCATATGTATTTTCTGTATTAAGAACACTTTACACAAGAGAAGTAATTTATGAAAAAACATAACCACCCATATCATCTAGTAGATCACAGACCATGACCTATTACAGGAGCAGTAGGAGCTATAACAACAGCTACAGGAATAGTTCAATGATTCCACAAAAATGAAAAACTACTATTAATTATAGGAATAATTATTTTAGTAATAACTATAGCACAATGATGACGTGACGTAATCCGAGAAGCTACATATCAAGGTAAACATACAACAAAAGTAAAAACAGGGCTAAAAATAGGGATAATCATATTCATCATCTCAGAAGTATTCTTCTTTGTATCATTCTTCTGAGGATTTTTCCACAGAAGATTATCCCCGACTGTAGAAATCGGAATAACATGACCCCCTCAAGGAATCAAAACATTCAACCCTATAGAAATCCCCCTACTAAATACAATAATCCTTTTATGTTCAGGAATTTCTGTCACATGAACTCATCATAGATTAATAGAAAACAACTTTAAACAAGCAAAACAAAGTTTAACAATTACAGTAATACTAGGAATAATCTTTACCGCTCTACAAGGATGAGAATACATAGAATCAACATTCTGCATCAGAGACTCCATTTACGGATCCTGCTTTTACATAGCAACAGGATTCCACGGACTCCATGTAATTATCGGAACCGTATTCCTGACAGTATGCCTCATACGACATATAAAACTCCACTTTTCAAGTAAACAACACTTAGGATTTGAAACAGCAGCATGATACTGACACTTCGTAGATGTAGTATGACTAATATTGTATACATCAATATACTGATGAGGTAGATAATAATCTTCTTAGTATAATAAATATAATTGACTTCCAATCAATAGATCTTTTAATTTAGGGAAGATACAATATATGATAATAATAATTATAATAACAATCCCAATAATAATCTTATCAATATCTATAATAATAATATACATAATAATTTCAAAAACCTCAATCATAGATCGAGAAAAGATATCCCCATTTGAATGCGGATTCGACCCCTTCAAATCAGCACGAATACCCTTTTCAATCCAATTCTTCTTACTAGCCGTACTATTCCTAATCTTTGACATCGAAATTGCCATCATACTACCAGTAATCATATCAATAAAATGAACAATAACTAGAAAATGAATCATAACAATTACAGCATTCATAATAATCCTTATTATAGGGATCATCCATGAATGAAAAAATGGAATACTAGAATGAGCATAAATTTAAATGAAGGGGGAGTAGTTAATATTAACATTTAATTTGCAATTAAAAAATATCAATTTAAACCAATTGATCTTCCTCACCAATATTATATAGGCAGCGAAGTAAAATATACATTTAGTTTCGACCTAAAAATAAGAGATACTAAAATCTCCGTACCTAAAAAATTTAATTGAAACCAAAGTTTAGAGGTTGTTCATTGTTAATGAACATAATGGTTAACCAGATAACCCAATTAAACGAGGGTTGAAGAATCTAAAAGAAGCCGCTAACTATCTTTTAAAGCGGTTAAACTCCGTTTACCCTCTCCATTTATGTAGTTTAACAAATTTAACACCCCATTTTCAATGAGGAGATAAGGAATATTTTTAACCCTTCATAAATATCTGGGAAGAATTTAACCTATCATGACATCTTCAGTATCATACTTTTATATTTAAGCTACCCAAACTTAAAAAATAAGCAAAATTAAAAGGAATCAAAATAAAAAACTCAACAAATAAAGCCTCAAATTATTTAACTGATAAGAAAACAAATACTTTCTCAAATAAGAAATAAAAGAAAAAGGAAAACTCGAAATTAAGTACTCACATCAACCCCTGTCAATAGAAACATAGCAAGCACCTGTAAACCTAAATACAGGATAAGTAAGTAATGAGGTTCTAAACACGGGCATAAACCACATTCTACCAAGAAAAGCCACAGAAAACCTAAAAGATAAGCCCAACTTACTATCTCTTAAACTGAGCAACGAAAGTAAGTAACCAATAGAACCTCCTAAAAATAACAAAATCAATGGCATAAGCCTACACTCCAAAGGATAAGATAATAATCCTAAATTAGGCAAAAACAACCATCTAAAAAAAACACCAAAAAAAACAGATATAAAAGTAAGAAAAACCATAGAAAACATTATAGAAGAATCCTCATAATAAGACTGACTAACACAAAAACCCGAAAAACCACAAACACAATAATAAATTAAACGAAAAGTATAACAAACAGTCAAACCAACAGATGAAAAATATAAAATATAAATTAATAAATTAAAACCGCCCGAAGAAACATAATCAAGTAATAAGTCCTTTCTATAAAAACCAGACAAAAAAGGAAAACCACACAAAGAAAAATTAGAAATAAAAAAACACGAACAAGTATAAGGTAAATGTTTGACCACAAAACCTATATAACGAATATCCTGAGAATCCTCCATAGAATGAATAATAACCCCCGCGCATAAAAACAAAAGAGCCTTAAAAAAAGCATGAGATAACAAATGATAATAAGAAATTAATGGATAACCCAAAAATAAAACACCCATCATAAAACCCAGTTGGCTTAAAGTAGAAAGAGCAATAACCTTCTTTAAATCAAACTCAAAACAAGCAACCGCCCCAGACATAAACATTGTTAAACAAGAAACTAGTAAAAAAAAAGACATATCAAAATTAGATAAAAGAGGATAAAAACGAATTAACAAATAAACTCCCGCAGTAACTAATGTAGAAGAGTGGACTAAAGCCGAAACAGGAGTAGGAGCAGCCATAGCAGAAGGAAGCCAAGAAGAAAAGGGGAGCTGAGCACTCTTAGTAAAAGAAGCTAAAATGATTAAATAAACAACCCACATAGAGGGTGAATAATAAAAAAATGAAAATAAATAATTATAACCGCCAAGACTAAATAACCAGGGAATAGAAACTAAAATAGCCACATCCCCAACACGATTAATCAACACAGTCAACATACCAGCACAATAAGACTTAAAATTCTGAAAATAAATAACTAAACAGTAAGAGACCAAACCCAATCCATCCCAGCCTAAGAGGATTCTAACTAAATTAGGTCTAACAATAAGAAACATTATAGAAAAAACAAACAAAAGAACCAAGACCAAAAAGCGGCTCCTAAAAATATCCCCTGCTATATAAGCACTTCTATAATAAATAACCATAGACGAAATATATAATACACAACCCATAAAAATAAGAGATAATCAATCAAAAATAAAAGTTATATAAACACATACAGAATTCAGAGAATAAAACTCCCAATCAATAAAAAGTGAATAATCTAGTGACATAAAATATAACCCTAATCAAAAAAATAAAGAACCAATAACAAAAAATATAAAAGATCAAAACCTATAACCATAAAAATCAAACATTGGGCCTAAAGTACAATAATACACCTGTAACACCACAAATTACAATTCTAAATAAACTACTTAAACCAATTTAAATATTCAAAGAAAAAGAATCAAAAGCTATAAACAATATATTTAAAGGTAGCAAATGAAAAATAACCAATAAATACTCACGAACAGTCACTGGAAAAATAAAAACAACTCCTGAATAAAATGAACCATGATTAATTATTGAATATAAATAAATTCTATAACAACAAGCCAAAAAAGAACCAAACATCAAAAAAATATAAACAACCCAATCCCAGGCAATAATTCTATTCATAATAAAAATTTCCCCCAATAAATTTAATGAAGGAGGAGCAGCCATATTAGCAGAACACAAAAGAAACCAAAAAAAAGATAAATTGGGTAAAACCCCCAACATCCCCCTATTAATAAATAAACTACGACTATTAGTTCGCTCATACACAATATTAGCCAAACAAAACAAAGCAGAAGAACAAAAGGCGTGACCCAACATCAAAATCATAGAACCAACAAAACCATAGCAATTAAAAGATATAACCCCACAAAGAACAAGGCCCATGTGAGAAACAGAAGAATAAGCAATTAAAGATTTCATATCTAACTGATATAAGCAAAACAAGCCAATATACAAAGAAGAAAACAATCCTAAAGAAATAAATAAATAAGAGTAAGATATAAAATATAACATACCAAAATAAGTAAGACGATAAAGACCATAACCTCCAAACTTTAAAAGAACCCCCGCTAGAATCATAGATCCTGAAATAGGAGCCTCAACATGAGCCCTAGGAAGCCAAGAATGAACAAACATTATGGGTATCCTGACCAAGAAAGCAAACATTAAAGAAATAGATAAATAAAAATTTAACTCCACACTAATTAAAGAATAAACATAAGTAAAAGAAACTCTATTAATATAAATTAAAGCAAATAACAAAGGTAATGAAGCAAACAAAGTATAAAACAATAAATAATAACCAGCAACTAAACGCTCTGGCTGATACCCCCACCCAAGGAGCAAAAAAAGGGTGGGGATAAGTCTTATCTCAAAAAAAACATAAAATAGTAATAAATTATCCAATCTAAAAGCAACCAACAATGAAAAAAAAAGAACCAAAATAACAAATAGAAACTCAGATAAATAATTATGACAAGAAAAAACTAAATATCTAGCCAAAACTATCAAAAAAAATAACCAACAAGTTAATCTAATAAATCCATAAGAAACCAAATCAACTAAAAATAAACCTCCTAATATACAAGGATAATTAAAACAACAATTAAAAACTACAAAAAGGAAAGTTAAAATCATAACACATAATATAAAACCTCAAAAATAAGAAATAAGAGGGATCAAAAAAACTAATATCAAAATAAACTTTATCATGAAAGTACAGAAATTCTGGATATATAATCATTACCTGTAAGACGAACAAAGTTGACCAAAACTGAAAGACCCAAAGCCCCTTCACAGACAGAATAAACTAAAAAAATTACTGAAAAATACAACTCATATCCATAAATCATTAAATAAAAGAAAAGAAAAACATAAATAGATAAAACAATAAATTCTAAACTCAAAAGGGTTATGAGAATATGCTTGTGATTAAAACAAAAAACAATAACCGCAACTAATATATAAAAACACAAAAACCCATAAAAATTAATAACCATTAGTTTTAATAGTTTATATAAAACAGTGATTTTGTAAATCACAAATAGGTAAATTTACCTTTAAAACTCAGTAAAAAGCATTATAATTATAGCCCATCATTAACCTCCAAAATTAACATTTTTATTAAACTATTTACTGTAATTGACAAAAATTCTATTATCAATCATAGCAACCTTATCAACGTCAACTATAATAATAAAACACCCTCTAAGAATAGGAATTACATTAATCTTACAAACCTTAATAATTAGAATACTATGTGGAACAGCATTAAAATCATTCTTATTCTCATACATCATTATAATCATCATAATAAGAGGAGCTCTAGTCCTATTCATCTATATAGCAAGAGTAGCCTCAAATGAAAAATTCCAAACTTCAATCAAAATACTAATCGTTAGCATTATCATTATAACAATTACATACCAACACAAAGCATACAACTATATAGAATGAAATACCCCTAAAGACATCAAAACTTTAATCAAAATATTCAACACTATATCCAGATTTACCACAATAATAATAATCATATATCTAATATTCACCATAATCGTAGTATCAGGAATTGCTAGAAATAAAGAAGGACCTTTACGAATAAAACAATAATGAATAAACCTATACGAAAAACACACCCAATCATATCAATAATCAATAGATCATTAATTGATCTACCCACTCCATCATCAATTAATTTATGGTGAAACTTTGGATCACTATTAGGAATATGTCTAACAATCCAAATCATTAGAGGAGTATTCCTAGCAATACACTACACCGCAAACATTGAAATAGCATTTAACAGAATTATTCACATCTGCCGAGATGTGAACAATGGATGAATCATCCGTTGTACACATGCAAATGGTGCATCATTATTCTTCATTTGTATATATATACATGTAGGGCGAGGGCTATATTTTGGATCATACAAAATAAACGAAACATGAACCGTAGGAATAATCCTAATATTTATAACTATAGCAATCGCTTTCTTAGGATATGTACTACCGTGAGGTCAAATATCCCTTTGAGGTGCAACAGTAATTACTAACCTACTATCAGCCATCCCATACCTAGGAGATTCAATAGTTAAATGATTATGAGGAGGATTCTCTGTAGATAATGCAACGCTAAAACGATTCTTTACATTACATTTTTTATTGCCCTTTATATTAACAGCCATAATCATAGTACATTTAATCTTTCTACACAATACAGGAAGAAATAACCCCCTAGGGGTAAACAGAAACTATGACAAATCACCATTTCACCCATTTTTCTCAATTAAAGACTTAATAAGAATAATCATTGCTACAATAATACTAACTTTAGTAATACTTATAGAACCTAATACTTTAGGAGACCCAGAAAACTTCATTCCAGCCAATCCTATAGTAACACCTGTTCACATTCAACCAGAATGATATTTCCTATTCGCCTATGCTATCCTACGGTCTATCCCAAACAAATTAGGAGGGGTTATAGCAATAATAATATCAATTATAATTATTGCCCTACCAATAATTACAAATAATAGAAAACTACAAGGAAATAAATTCTATCCAATAAACAAATTCATATTCTGAAGCTTCACAAACACTGTTATTATACTAACATGAATTGGAACTCGCCCTGCAGAAGAACCATATATCTTAACAGGACAAGTAATAACTATACTATACTTCTCTTATTTCATAATTAACCCTATCATACTCAAATGATGAGATAATATAAATAAATAGCCAATAAGTCTTTTAAAGACTTTTACCTTGAAAGTTTAAAAAGGGAGTTCAATCCTCCCATTGGCTTTAATAAACTATACCCATACTTATATTAATGAATTATCCTTTTTAACCCATCATATACTAACCTAAAAGCAAAAATAAACACAAAAGCGAAAAAAAGAACAAAAAGAAATTTAAAGACAAGGGTAAGAACAACTTCCATGTCAAATACATCAACTTATCATAACGAAACCGAGGAAGAACTCCTCGAACCCAAATAAATCAAAAAATTAACAAAACAGATTTTATATAAAAAATAAAAGATCATAAATCACAACCTATAAAAACAGCAATAGAAATAATACTCATAAAAATAATATTCATATATTCAGATAAAAAAATAAAAGCAAAGCCCCCTCCTCTATATTCAACATTAAAACCTCTAACCAACTCTCTTTCACCTTCAGCAAAATCAAAAGGAGAACGATTAGTCTCAGCCAAACATGAAGATATTCAACAAAAAAAAAGAGGAATTCTAAAAGTGATAAATCAACAACCTACCTGATAATATATAAAATCTAACAAATTAAAACCAAATACAAAAATCAAAAAACATAAAATAATAAAAGATATACTAACTTCATAAGAAATAGTTTGAGCAACACAACGTAAACCTCCTAACAAAGCATAATTAGAATTAGAAGATCAACCAGAAAGTAAAACACCATAAACACCTGCACCAGTACAACACAAAAAAAACAAAAAACCATAATTAAAACTATAAACATTCATAAGAGCAGGATAAAGAAACCAAAGAAAAAAAGAAAGAACTAACATAAAAACAGGAGAAGCAAAATAAATATAAATATTAGACCTAAATAAATAAACATACTCCCTAAAAAACAACCTTAACCCATCAGAAAAAGGTTGTAAAAGGCCTAAAAAACCAACACGATTAGGACCTTTACGTAACTGAATATAACCCAAAACCTTACGCTCCAAAAGAGTAACAAAAGCAACAGCAACCAAAACATTCAACAACAAAAAAAAATAACAAAACATTACTACCTGCAGCCAAAACTGCATAAATAAATTCTAAACTTACCGCACTAATCTGCCAAAGCAGCAAATTTAATAATAAACACATATATTACAAAATAATTGAAACACCTGATCCTTTCGTACTAAGATGTATAATAATATTATAGATAGAAACCAACCTGGCTCACGCCGGTCTGAACTCAGATCATGTAAAAAATTAAAGGTCGAACAGACCTAGCATAAATAAGCTGCTGCACTTAAAGCTAATTTTAATCCAACATCGAGGTCGCAAACTCTTCCATCGATATGAACTCTCCAGAAGAATTACGCTGTTATCCCTAAGGTAAATTAATCTTATTATCCCTAATATATAGAGGATCAAAAGTAAATATAAATCAATAAATAAATAAAAATAAAGAGTTAATTAAATCTCCATGTCGCCCCAACAAAACCCCCTTAAAAATAAAAAACTACTAATAACATAAAATTATAAATTATTAATCCTAATAAGAGTAAATTTCTATAGGGTCTTCTCGTCCCATAAAATCATTTTAGCCTTTTGACTAAAAAGTTAAATTCAAAATAATTATATAAAGAAAGCTGAAACTTCATCAAACCATTCATACAAGCCCTCAATTAAAAGACAAATGATTATGCTACCTTTGCACAGTCAGAGTACTGCGGCTATTAAATTAGTAATTACCAATCATTGAGCAGGATTGACCTGATATAAAATTATAAACAACAGGACATGTTTTTGATAAACAGGTGAGAATCAAATTTGCCGAATTACTATATATAAAATAAATATTTACTAATTCCATCATTATTACCAAAATATAAATATTAAATCAAGAATTTTAATAAAAAATTAAGCAACCATTAAATTAAATTTAAACATACTAAACATGATTAATAATAATAAAATATTTAATAGAAAGACATTATTAATCCTACAAATCATGTCAAAATACAAGATATGATATAAAGCTATAAAACAATCACAGAGCTTATCCCCTATAATCTTAGAACCTAAAATTAATATAAATTCAATTATATAATTAATTCCCAATATTTAGGCACCTGAATTAAATTCATGTATTAAAAAACCAGATATTTGTAGTTGAATAGAATATATCCCCTATAATAAACTTATTAATGTTTATAAAACAACAAATAACAGATAAATTATATCTCCTACAATTTCGGGATAATTATAAATTATATAACAGATATTGACAAACCCTGATACAAAAGGTACAAAAAACAAATTCTACTTATAACATATTAAACATAATAATTACACCTTACGGATAAAATAAACTATTAAAACAATTAACATAAATTTTCGATAAAAACTACTAAATACCTATAAATAAGTTATTTCTATTAAGCAACAAATATTAATTATATAAACAGATAAATTAAACAATATATAATATCAGATCAATTTGAATCGCACAAATTAAGTTATTAATGTAAATAATAAATGCCCAAGGCATGATCTGAATAATTCCAGGCCCACCTTCCGATAGGCCTACTTTGTTACGACTTATCTCATCTTAATAATGAGAGTGACGGGCGATGTGTACTTAATAAAGAGCAATTATCACAATTAAAATATAATAAACATTACAATCAAATCCTATTTCATAATATAAATAAATATAAATTAATCCAGAATGAAAAATTATTGTAACCCATCTCCAACCTTAATACAGCTGCACCTTGACCTGATTTACATTTAAATAAAAATTTATGAAAATAATATATTCCTAATAAAACATTCATTAAAACAGAGATATACAAACCAATATATAATTAATCAAGGTAAAATTTAACGTGGATTATCAATTACAGGACAGGTTCCTCTGAAAAGATATAATTACCGTCAAATCCTTTTATTTTAAAGACCAAAACTAACAATAATATAAGCAACAAAATCTTCACACTCCTAATAATAGGGTATCTAATCCTAGTCTAAAAAAGGAATTTCGCATAAAATCTTAATAAACAACTAACAATAAATAAATAAAAATAAATTCCACCCAAATTCCATAAATAAATTATTGCCAAAAACAAATTACAACTAATATACACAAAAATGATTAACTCGACAAAATTAACTATAACTAAATGTATAACCGCAGCTGCTGGCACAATTTTAGCTAGTTATTTTAGATATAAATAGGTCACAGAAGAACTACATTAAATTAAACCCTAAAATAAAAAACTGCGAATCATAAATTAACTATTTATAAATTAATCAAGAACCCTTAACTTTACCATTTAGGTGAAGATCCTCAAAATAAAGATACACACACGCAAAAACTCACATATAGATATCAACCTAAAGTTAAATAATTAAACCAGAATCAAATGTTTAACTTAAACTTAAAATAACCCAACTGGGTTCAATTAATATGTATATCCTTACCTATATATATCCCCTCTCTCCCCTATTCTGCCCTTGTTATAGAAGCAAACTTTATAACCAATTAAGGCATTCATCCAGTTATACATATTATATATGTTCCATATTATGAAGAAGTTCCATATGTATTATACATTTTATTTAAACAAAGATTCATGGTTCGTCTAATTCTCACTATAAATATGTCAACGACTCAATTTACTTGATAAGTAAATTTATCTGTTTAAACGTATCCATAGAACAATGAACAGCTATAACTTATATATCATATATTGTTATATTCCTATATATTAAATAGTCCCTATTAGTTGATTTATCAATATTTACCCATTCCAGACCCTGCGGTAGCCCTCAGCCCACCAGACAATGTATCTTAACAAAATTTTCTCCAATAATTTAACAAACTTCTCCAATAATTTAAACAACCGATAATCCATAATTACAATAAATTAATAAATTAATCAATTCACCAGTAAAATCAAAATAACCAAATAATCCCCCTCAGATTACAGTAAATCTTAACTTAACTTAAACTTAAAATAAGCCAACTGGGTTCAATTAATATGTATATCCTTACCTATATATATACCCTCTCCCCTAACTTAAGCATTTTCAGTCTATTAATTAATTAAATTTACAAGAGTTTCTAAATAACCCTAATTTAGAAATTCGCAGTTTATTAATTATTAAATTGTAAATACAGAGTGACTAACCTCATATTATGACAATAACCAAGTAGCTTATTATGAAGTTAACACAT